GGATTAGAAACTGAAAATCAGATAAGTTGTCCAGTAACAAGTAAGACTAACTAGTAGATAGTCTTCGATGAAAGAAAGAAAACAAACAAGGAATAAAATAATAATCAATATTCGCGATGCAAGCATTGTTGTATTAGACCCTTTGGGTCTTTCTTGACCTAATTAGAAGGTCGGGGCTTTCTAATTTGAAATATGTAAAGACAAAATGTATAACCTAGTTTCGAAGGATCTAATCGTTCGAAACTCTTTTTCTTCTCAAAACTCTTTTTCTTCTCATTCGAGATATTATGTGAATGAGCCTACTACTGAATCTAATGAGTTCAAATTAAAGTAAAAAAAGGAAAGTAATAAAAGGCATTATACTATAAGGTCATTCTTGGTTCGAAAATACACAATATATTCGATTCAATAATAGAATGAAATTACCCAACACAGTTTTTTATTATTTATAATTATTAATTATAAATATAATTTATAATTATAAATACTAATATTAGTAATACTATATTAGTATAGTAATATTAGTTTTTAAGAGTTGCACAATGAATCTAATCCGTTGATTCGGAATCACGGGATGGTTAGATATCACAGATGATGAGTTGATTTATTACCTATGTCACTCTATTTTTGTTATTACTGTCTATAATGATAATAATTGCTGAATCAAAAACTTTCAATTGAACTTATTCTTTCAATTGGTATTTTTGCTTATCCTTGTTTGTATCTTTCAAAACTAAAATTGAAATTTAGGGAAGTGCTTTATAAACATATGTATAATGTATAAAAAAAGAACATATTTCATTTAGACTCTTTATGCCTACCATAACTAGTTATTTCGGTTTTCTACTAGCGGTTTTAACTATAACTTCAGTTCTATTTATCAGTTTAAACAAGATACGACTTATTTGAAATTAATTGAATGAACAATTCATAAAAAAAAGAAATCTTTCCGTGGTATTCCATATATTCTATAGTTTCTTACCGTGTCAATTTTCAATTCTTGGTCATTGAGATTCATGTGCAATACGAATTAATATTTAAGAATAGATATTACCTCTCCCTTTCCCCTTTCAAACAAATGAAATGATTGAAGTTTTGCTATTTGGAATTGTCTTAGGTCTAATTCCTATTACTTTGGCTGGATTATTTGTAACTGCATATTTACAATACAGACGTGGCGATCAGTTGGACCTTTGATTAATTAATATCTCTTTTTTTTTATTGACCTACTACTTGTTTTAATTTTAATCCATAGGGGGTTGTTTTAATTTTAATCCATAGGGGGGGGGTAAAATTTAGATTGCTGTTCAATTATTTCATTGTAATTTTGACCTAAGAATAACAAGAATGGAATCACGCTCTGTAGGATTTGAACCTACGACATCGGGTTTTGGAGACCCACGTTCTGCCGAACTGAACTAAGAGCGCTTTACTTTATAAATATTTTGTAACCCTAATATATTTTTGCATGCATCTACTATTATTATAGAATATTGTAAAATTAAAGATTGCTTATACCCAATTTTAATCAATTTCAATTAATCCCTCGTTACGGCTCATAAGATAAGTAATAGGTAGGGATGACAGGATTTGAACCCGTGACATTTTGTACCCAAAACAAACGCGCTACCAAGCTGCGCTACATCCCTTTCCATTGGTCGACAGTGTCATTGTAGAGAATACCTGTATTGTTTTCCACATCTTTATTTTCTCCATTCATATACAAAAATTATCTTGTCATTTCTTCTTTTTTATCTCATATCATATAACATATATTTAATTATAATAAATAATTAATATAAATAATAAATAATTAATTATAATAAATATATAATAAAAGACTTATATACATACGTAACGTATAATTAAACCCGCTTAAAAATTAAAAAAAAAAAATAAATATAATATTTTTCGGGAATGCTGGGACATAAAAAGGCGTATTTTTTTTTAAGAAAAGGAATAGCTGCTGAATCATTGTACATTTCAATTTGAATTAGATCGTTGTACATTTCAATTTGAATTAGGGATTCCGCATACAAATATAAGTGATCATTAACTACATATACGTCTGATCATATATGTATTACAAATTACAATAAAGAAGGAGGATTTTAAATGCGAGATCTAAAAACATATCTCTCCGTGGCACCGGTAGTAAGTACTCTATGGTTCGGGTCTTTAGCAGGTCTATTGATAGAGATCAATCGTTTATTCCCAGATGCGTTGATATTCTCCTTTTTTTAATTCTAGTTCTAGTTATTGACATGGGAAGGGGTGACGAAAATTAGAGATATAATCAAATATCTGTGACTAATCCCCCCCCTTCCCTTCTTTTAATTTTAGAATTTTTAAAATTAAATTAGAATAAGTTCGAAAAGAGAAAGAATAAAAGTGGATTCAACTTCAGTAAAACTCTGAACTCGGGCCGGGACTCTAATTTAAATTTAATTTTAATTAATAAGATAAGAGAATGAGAACGTAAATGGAAATTGATGGCTAGGTCAACAATATCATACAAAATACTTAAATGAAAAATGAAATACTATACTGGGATTATAAATGTAGTTAGAAATCATTGTATTACTTATTATTACTATTTTATTACTATCTTGATTTCAACGAAATCTTTCATAATTTGATTTCGAGTTAGCAACTTCTATTTTTTTTTTCGCTCCTTTCTTCTCTTTGGATCGGAAAATGGAATAGTTGGGTAAATCAAAAATCCAAAGGAGGTTCATGGCCAAGGGTAAAGATGTTCGAGTAACCGTTATTTTGGAATGTACCAATTGTACTCGAAATAGTGCTAATCGAAATGGTGCTAATAAGGAATCAATGAGTATTGGTATTTCCAGATATATTACTCAAAAGAATCGACATAATACACCTAGTCGATTGGAATTGATAAAATTCTGTCCCTTTTGTTACAAACATACAATTCATGGGGAGATAAAGAAATAAATCGAACCGATCCGATCACTTGTATGTCACCCTTCCAAGGAAGATTAAAAATGACATATATTATATATATTTAAAATATTTAAAGATAAACAAAACAAAATCCCTCATTGAAATAGGATTTTCGGGATAAGGAATAAACAAATCATGGATAAATCCAAGCGACTCTATTTTAAATCCAAGCGATCTTTTCGTAGGCGTTTGCCCCCGATTGGCTCGGGGGATCGAATTGATTATAGAAACATGAGTTTAATTAGTCGATTTATTAGTGAACAAGGAAAGATATTATCTAGACGGATGAATAGATTAAACTTAAAACAACAACGATTAATTACTATTGCTATAAAGCAAGCTCGTATTTTATCTTTGTTACCTTTTCTTAATAATGAGAAACAATTTGAAAGAGGTGAGTCGACCACTAGAACTACTGGTCTTAGAATCAAAAAGAAATAGGCTTACTCTTCACTTGAATCACAATTCCAATACGAATTCAAAGGCGGATTGATATTTTGTTCGAAAAATTCGCGAATCCAGATTTTATTGTCGTATCATAAGAAAAAAAAGAAAAAATCTTTTTTTATTGAACGTGTTGTTTGTTCATTTTGACGACTTTATCATATTATTATATATTTTATCATACTAATTTCTATTCTACCTTCCCGGAGTTAATTCTCCAGTGAACTCCATTTTAAATTTAAAACATTCCGATGAATTCCTTCCAATATACTTATTTTATAATCTCATTGGAAATCATATAAAGACAATTTCTATTTAATATAGCTATTTGCGCAAGTATTTTACGATTAAGAAGCAACTGCCTCTTGTACAGATTGTGTATTAATATATTATAATTATAGTATACGCTTTTGCCGCGAATTACTGCATTTATCCGAGTGATCCACAAACGACGAAAATCTCTCTTTTGCCTACCTCTATCCCGATAAGCCGAAAACAAAGCTCTGATTTTCTGTTGAGTAATAGTTCTAGTAAGTCTTGAATGAGCCCCTCGAAAGCTTGATGCAAATAAACGAATTTTTGTTCTACGTCTCCGAGCTATATTTCCTCGTTTAATTCTGGTCATTGAATAAATGAAACTTCGATGAATAACTAATGGATTTCCTTTCTTTCAGTTATTCCTTTCCTAGTTTATTAATAACAAAACGGATTCTTCCAATGTATAAAATAAAAACTCCAATGGCTTTTGCTACTATAACCTTCCCGACCACAATTTTTTCTTTTTTTCTAGGCATTTCACATCGAAATAAGAAATTGTATTGATAGTGATACTAGATATTAAAAAAAGCATATTAAATAAAAACAAAAAGTAGTAAATCTAAATGGATAAAAAAATCGTGGGTTCCATCGTTTCTATGGTTACTTTTTAAACGGCGAGGTCCCCTCTATACACCGGAGCCCTTTCTTTCATTTAATCAATGCTATTGTTAACTTGTACAGTTCACACTCTTTGGCTCTACCCATGAATTATCCAGTAATCAGTCTTTCACAATGAGATCTACCTATATAGTAACGATATTTAATTATGAAGATTAGCTGTGTAGCTGACCCTGTTAGTCCGTTGTTGCAAGAGTAAGGGCATAATCTTTCTGCCTTTTAATTTAATAATTTAAATAGTATTTCCCCTGCTTAATGGATAACCATTTGCTACCAATGGGAAATTCTTTCTCATCTTAAATTGAAAAGTGAGACGATTGGATTTACACCAATAGAAACCATAAAATTTGATACACAATAGAAGGATATGATAGATCCTTTTTAGATAGTGAATGGAGTTCTTCCATTTTATCCTATTTATTGGTACTGACCACTGATACTGGAAAAATTGGTTCTTTTCTTTTGTCCCAGTCCATGCTCTGAACGAGTCACACATACACCCTAGTACATGTTCCTCGTCGCTGAGGGCATCCCCCAAGGGCGGGGGATTTCGTGACATTTCTGATTGGCTGTCTTGTCTTTCTAATAAGTTGTTTAATAGTTGGCATGTTGACTCGTATACATAATGAGTTGGTTTAGATCGATCCTAACCGGATGATTAGGCATTACTTCTATATTAATAATTCTATATTAATAGATATATTAAATATAAGAAGATAAAATTTAAAATTGCGTATTTGCGCGAAATCCCTGCTATTTTTTATTCTACCGCTACAACATCAACAATTCCATGAGCTTGGGCTTCTGTTGCTGACATAAAAACATCTCTTTCCATGTCTTCGGATACAACCCATAAGGGTTTGCCCGTTCTTTGTACATAAACCCTTGTGATGGTTTCGCGTAACTTCAGCAGTTCTTCCGCTTCCAGGATAAATTCTCCCGTTTGTGCCTCATAAAAAGAACTAGCAGGTTGATGGATCATTACCCTGATTATATAACATAATAAATGGTTCTTCTATCTCGAAGATAAATCAAAGAGAAGAAATAAAATAAAGAATAATAATACGAAAAACAAGATAGAATTGAACAACCGTACAGGCATCTTTTTTGCATTGCATACGGCTCTACAATGGAATTCGCTTTTACCTCCCATCGAAGAAACAAAAAATATAGGGTCTATCAGACCAGACCCTGATCGGTAAATAATCCAATAACCATCCTTCCTTTTATTTTGGAGTAGTTAAAAAATACTATGATGGCTCCGTTGCTTTATATTTATATATTTATTTAGTTTTAGTCTTTTATTCAGCAATCCCAAAGTTTCTTTTTTTTTGTATTCTTTCATAACATAATTAGCCTTCTGGCGTGAAAACAAAAAAGTTTGTGACGCTGCAATAGATTTCCGATAGATCAGATAAAATCGGAAATGCCCCTTATCTCATACTACTCTTTCGATATATAATCTAATAGTTTTTGAAAAAAAAAAAAAATAAAAAAAAATTTCTCATATCGAATTCAAAATGCCATGCTATTATTACTTAATAGTCATATTTCATATGGCGAAGGCATAGTCTTCTTTTTTATCTCAAATACAAAACTCATTGGCGCCGAGCATGAGGGAATGCTAGACGTTTGGTAATTTCTCCTCCGACCAGAATAAAAGATCCCATTGAAGCGGCTAATCCCATGCATATTGTCTGTACATCTGGTCGTACAAATTGCATAGTATCATAAATAGCTACTCCGGGTATTACCCACCCTCCGGGAGAGTTTATAAACAAATACAGATCTTTGACATCATCCTCTATACTAAGATATACCATAAGACCGATAAGTTGATTCGAGATCTCGCTATCAACCTCTTGGCCTAAAAAAAGTAATCTTTCTCGATAAAGTCGGTTGATTAGGATAAAATTGTATCCTTAGGAACCGTACGCGCACCTTTTGATGCATACGGTTTACCAAAAATCGAGAAAAAAAAAGAATCAATGTGTAGATTACAGCCCTCATTCTTTTTTCAGAGTGGGCTCCTTCTAACTTCTAACAAAGGGCTTTTTTTCTTCTATTTTTCAAGAAAGATTAGTTTTGGTCTGTTTACTTTACCTATAAAAAATATATATATATAAGTAATCTACTAAACTTATCGAACGAACTTCTCATTGATTTATTGTTTCATCGAGATCGAATCCAAATCACGATGTCATTTTCTTGTTCCGGAATGGGCTTCTTCAATTTTTTTAGGTTTATGCTCTACTCCGAGTAAAGATCGGCCCGATTTTTATTTGCACATATAGGGCAAATGCCCCAATACCACGTGTTTTTGCTATGGCTTTTTTTTTTAATTTATTTCATGTCTTCCGCCAAATATTCAATGTATTCGTTATATTACTCGATTGATTAAACAGTTTGAGATCGCTCCTGTTTATAAATAGAATATGATAAAAATAGTAATCATAGATATATTACCAATTGGGTTTTTTCTAAACGGAGCCTGGATACTTCATTTTATTGGTCCAATTGAGCCAACTATAAATTATTCTAAACCATAAATTATTCTAATTGATAATATTAATCTGGATACCCCCTCCAAAAAACAAAATAAATATAATTGCACTTCACGCTCCAAATTTTTGATAATTCAATCAATCTTTCTTGGGCGAAAGAGAGGATATCTCGATCGGGGGAGAGAATGGGGGAATCCCATGTGACCCAATATATCTGACAAGTCGCACTATACGTCAACCCAAGATGCATCTTCCTCTCCAGGACTTCGAAAAGGTACTTTTGGAACACCAATAGGCATTAAATGAAAGAAAAAAAGAATTAAGTACTATATCTTACTTTGATGTGGAAGCGTAAAAATGGGTTTATTGTCTTAATAAGATTAGCCTTTATCATAGTTTATCCAAAAATTTAATAAGTTCCATAACAAAAAATAAAAAAAAAGAAGACAGAATGAATATGACTATGACTAAAAAAGAAAATTTTTAAGAATGGGTCTTGTCTTTTGAATGATATGAACAAATATGTATGCTTTCACTCATAGAAAATGAAAGCGGGATTCCGCCCCCTTACCATTGCGTATTGGTACTTATCGGGTATAGAATAGATCTGCTTCTTTTTGTTCCTACAAACAGAACTCTTCCATTATTACTAAAATAATAGAACATATTTTAATCCTTTCCTCGAGATAATCTACTGAAAAGGGGAGGTCCATAGCATAGTTTTTTTCCAATGCAATAAAGTTACATAGTGTCTATTTTTCGTTGATAAAGGGGTATTTCCATGGGTTTGCCTTGGTATCGTGTTCATACCGTCGTATTGAATGATCCGGGTCGTTTGCTTTCTGTCCATATAATGCATACAGCTCTAGTTGCTGGTTGGGCCGGTTCGATGGCTCTATATGAATTAGCGGTTTTTGATCCCTCTGACCCTGTTCTTGATCCAATGTGGAGACAAGGTATGTTTGTTATACCTTTCATGACTCGTTTAGGAATAACCAATTCATGGGGCGGTTGGAGTATCACAGGAGGGACTATAACGAATCCGGGTATTTGGAGTTACGAAGGTGTGGCCGGTGCACATATTGTGTTTTCTGGCTTGTGCTTTTTGGCAGCTATTTGGCATTGGGTGTATTGGGATCTAGAAATATTTTGTGATGAACGCACGGGAAAACCTTCTTTGGATTTACCTAAGATTTTTGGAATTCATTTATTTCTTTCAGGACTGGCTTGTTTTGGGTTTGGCGCATTTCATGTAACGGGGTTGTATGGTCCTGGAATATGGGTGTCCGATCCTTATGGACTAACTGGAAGGGTACAATCTGTAAATCCAGCGTGGGGTGTGGAAGGTTTTGATCCTTTTGTTCCGGGAGGAATAGCCTCTCATCATATTGCAGCAGGGACATTGGGCATATTAGCAGGTCTATTCCATCTTAGTGTCCGTCCGCCCCAACGTCTATACAAAGGATTACGTATGGGAAATATTGAAACCGTCCTTTCCAGTAGTATCGCTGCTGTTTTTTTTGCCGCTTTTGTTGTTGCTGGAACTATGTGGTATGGTTCAGCAACTACCCCGATTGAATTATTTGGTCCCACTCGTTATCAATGGGATCAGGGATACTTCCAGCAAGAAATATATCGAAGAGTTGGTGCTGGGCTAGCCGAAAATCAAAGTTTATCAGAAGCTTGGTCTAAAATTCCGGAAAAATTAGCTTTTTATGATTACATCGGCAATAATCCAGCAAAGGGGGGATTATTCAGAGCGGGCTCAATGGACAACGGGGATGGAATAGCTGTTGGGTGGTTAGGACACCCTATCTTTAAAGATAAAGAAGGGCGTGAACTTTTTGTACGTCGTATGCCTACTTTTTTTGAAACATTTCCGGTTGTTTTGGTAGACGGAGATGGAATTGTTAGAGCCGATGTTCCTTTTAGAAGGGCAGAATCGAAGTATAGTGTCGAACAAGTAGGTGTAACTGTGGAGTTCTATGGCGGCGAACTGAATGGAGTCAGTTATAGTGATCCTGCTACTGTGAAAAAATATGCTAGACGTGCTCAATTGGGAGAAATTTTTGAATTAGATCGCGCTACTTTGAAATCCGATGGTGTTTTTCGTAGCAGTCCAAGGGGTTGGTTTACTTTTGGACATGCTTCGTTTGCTCTACTCTTCTTCTTCGGACACATTTGGCATGGTGCTAGAACCTTGTTCAGAGATGTTTTTGCCGGTATTGACCCAGATTTGGATGCTCAAGTAGAATTTGGAGCATTCCAAAAACTTGGGGATCCGACTACAAAAAGACAAGCAGTCTGATACAAGATTGATTTCTTACTTTTCACCTTTATTTTTGTGATTTAACATAGTTTAACATAATATAGGGTACCGGATAAATCTTGATTTGAATTGCTGCCTTTTCTTTGACTCTTTCTCTTTAGTTATCCGGGAGACGATCCAAAATAAACAGGTATGGAAGCTATAATTGTAAACCACAATCGAATCTATGGAAGCATTGGTTTATACATTCCTCTTAGTCTCGACTTTAGGAATAATCTTTTTCGCTATCTTTTTTCGGGAACCGCCTAAAGTTCCAACTAAAAAGATGAAATGATTTTTTATTATCTCAATTGAAGTAATGAGCCTCCCAATATTGGGAGGCTCATTAATTCAACTAGTCTCCGTGTTCCTCGAATGGGTCTCGTAGTTGTTGAGAGGGTTGCCCAAAAGCAGTATATAAGGCATACCCAGTAAAACTTACAAGTAAACCAGATATAGAGATGGCAACTAAGGTTGCTGTTTCCATTATTATATAATTTTAATATAATTTAAAGACCACAACGGATCTATGATAAGATCATTTATTTACAATATAATGGTATACAAAGTCAACGGCTCTCAATGAATACAAAATAGGATTTATGGCTACACAAACCGTTGAGGATAGTTCTAGATCTGGTCCAAGACGAACTATTATAGGGGATTTATTGAAACCATTGAATTCGGAATATGGTAAAGTAGCTCCCGGTTGGGGAACTACTCCTTTGATGGGTATCGCAATGGCTCTATTTGCGATATTCCTATCTATTATTTTGGAGATTTATAATTCTTCCATTTTACTGGACGGAATTTCAATGAATTAGATTCACAAGAATTACTA